TAATGATAATAATTTTTTAAAATTATATAATTTATTCTATCAAAATAATCCTATTTATCAGGCATATCATTTTATTACATTAAATTTAAATTTTTAAATTTATCATTTTTTATTATATTAATTACTAATATCTTAATATTATTTATTAATTCATGATTTTATATATGAATAATTATAGAAATTAATTTAATTTGTTTTATTAAAATATTAAAATCAAATAAAAATTTTAATAATGAATTAATTATAAATTATTTTATTATTCAATCTTTTAATTCATACATATTTTTTATATCATTTATATTAATAGAATCAGAATTTTTAAAGCAAATATTCTTAATTATTATAATTTTTACAATAATATCTAAATTAGGTTTACCACCTTTTATAATATGATATTTTAAAATAATAATTAATTTAAAATGTTGAATAATATTTTTTATTAATTCATGTATTCAAAAATTTATTCCTCTAATAGTAATTAATTATTTAATAATTAATAAAAATAATATAATAAATTTAATTATATTAACATTTATTATAATTTTAATTTTTTTACCCTTTTTAGGAATAAATTCTTACAACATTAGATTAATAATAAGAATTTCTTCTATTGTTCAAATATTATGATTAATTCTATTAATTTCAATTAATGAAATTTGAATTATTTATTTTTTACTATATTCACTAATTTCATTTACAATTTTTATAATATTTAAAATATATAATATTTACCATATCTTAGATATGTATATATTAAAATTTAAAAATATCTCATCATTCTATATTTTAAATATTAATATCTTGTCACTAGGTGGATTACCACCATTTTTAGGTTTTATAATAAAATTCTTATATATTTGAAATTTAATAAAAACATTTATAATAACTATAATTTTATTAATTTTAATATCTTTAATTAATTTATTTTTCTACATACGACCTATATACTCATTTTTAAGAATATCTTTCAGATCAAAAAATTATTTATTTAAAGTAATTAATATAAATAACAAAAAAATAAATCTTTACATTAATTTAAGAATAATTACTATAATAGCAATATTAATTTTAGAAATAATTTAAAATTTTAAGTTAAATAAACTTTAAACCTTCAAAGTTTAATATATATATATTATTTATATAAATTTTAAATATTAATTAATAGTAACAAGAAAATTATTTCTATAAATAAATTTACAATTTATTACTTTTTATCAGACATATTACTATAAATTTAATTAGAAATATAATAAAATTAATTATTTTATTTGAATTAGAAATTCAAATTTAAATATTTCTTATAAATTATAAATTAATTGAAACCAAAAAGAGGTAAATTATTGTTAATAATTTAATTGATTATTATATCCAATTAATGTTTAAATTTCAAAAGAAATATAAATAAATTTGCACTTTATCATTTTATTATTAAATTATTAAACAAACAATTCAATAATAAATGGATATAAAAATATCTAAAATTAAGCCGAAATTAATTTCTAATTTATTAGATTCATTTACTTTCTATTTAAATCATTTTAAAGCCCCTTCCCATCATTCTAAATATAAACCAAATAATAAAATTAATAAAACTAAAACTATATTAACATATATAAAATAAAAAAATAAAGAATTAATATAGACAAAAGGTAAAATAATAGCAATTTCAACATCAAAAATTAAAAAAATAATACTAATTAAATAAAATTGTAAAGAAAAAGGTAATCGTCTTTTTGATATAGGATCAAATCCACACTCAAACGGAGACATTTTTTCTCGATCTTTTAATATCTTCTTAGAAAAAATAAAATTTATTAATATCATAGATAATAAAATTATAAAAATTAAAATAAATAAATTAATATAAATTATTATTTATATTAATTTTATTAAACCTAATAATTGGAAATTAATTGTACTAATTATACTATATAAACTAATTAAAATTTAAAATGATCAAAAATATACTAATAAATATAAAAATAATCAAACTACATCTACAAAATGTCAGTATCAAGCTGCAGCTTCAAATCCAAAATGATGAATCTTAGAAATTTTATTTTTTTTAATTAAAAATAAATTTACTAATAAAAAAATTGTACCCACAATAACATGTATACCATGAAATCCAGTTGCTATAAAAAAAATTGATCCATAAACTGAATCACAAAATGAAAATCTAGCATTTTTATATTCAACATACTGAAAAAAAGTAAAAATTATACCTAAAAAAATTGTTATTAATAATCTATTAAAAGATTGTATTTTATTACCTTTAATAATTGAATAATGACACCAAGTAATTGATACACCTGAAGATAATAAAAATACAGTATTTAATAAAGGAATTTCATAAGGATTAAAAGGAATAATATTTTTAGGGGGTCAAAATCTTCCAATTTCTACACCAGGAGATAAAAATATATGAAAATAACATCAAAAAATTCTAATAAAAAAAAATACTTCAGAAACAATAAATAAAATTATTCCTAATTTTAAGCCTTCAACAACTTTTTTAGTATGAAAACCTTGATATATTCTTTCACGCACTACATCTCGTCATCATTGATATAAAGAAAATAAAATTATTAAAAATCCTACAATAAAATAATTTAATGAAAATTTATTAAATCAATAAACAACACCAATTAAAAAATTTAAAATTCTAAAAGAAGTAATAATAGGTCAAGGTCTTACAGTAACCAAATGAAAAGGTTGAAATAATTTTTTCATATATTTAATTAACTTCAGCTCTATATAAAGTACTTAATACAGAAAAAACATAAGCTTGAATTACTGAAACTCTTAATTCTAAAATAATTAATACTGATTGTCCTAAAAGTATTAAAATTAATAAAATTAAAGATAATCTAACCCCCGTAGATGAAATTAATGTTATTAATAAATGCCCAGCAATTATATTTGCAGATAAACGTACCCTTAAAGTACCTGAACGAATAATATTTCTTAATCTTTCAACAATAACTATAAAAGGTATTAATATTCCAGGAGTTCCTTGCGGAACTAAATGAGAAAATATATGATTTATATTTTCTATCCAACCAAATAGTATAAAAGATATTCATAAAATTAAACTTATTGATAATCTTATAACTAAATGTCTAGATGAAGTAAAAATATATGGAAATATACCCATAAAATTATTTAATAAAATAAAAAAAAATAATCTTATAATAATAATAATATTAACTAAATTAACTTTAAAATTTAATAAAATTTTAAATTCATTAACTAATAAATTTAATAAATTTAAATAAAAATAAACTCAACGTGAAGGAATAAATCAATAAATTATAGGAATAAATATAAAAATAAATATTCTTCTAAATCAATTTAATGATAAATTTATAGATGTACAAGGATCAAAAATAGAAAATAAGTTTATTATCATAAAAATTTATAAAAAATTATATCTTCTTTTATAAAATTTAATTTTTTAAATAAAAAAAAAAAATAATATAAAATTACCATTATTATAATAATTATTAAAATAAAATAGATATATAAAAAAAATCATATTAAAGGCCTTATTTGAGGGATAAAAAAATACTAAAATTAGTAACTTAAATATGACATATTTATATTATATTATTAACTAATTTTTCATTTGATATCTTAAAATTAAGAATTGATTTTTTAAATCAAAATATAGTAAATTAATATATACTTCAAATGATTAATTAGATATAGATTCAACTCATAATAAAAAATTTTTAATTCTATTAGATTCTACTACAATAGGCATAAACCTATGATTTACTCCACAAATTTCCGAACATTGACCATAATACAAACCAGGCCGATTAACATTTATATTAATTTGATTTAAACGACCAGGAATAGCATCAACTTTAATTCCAATCCTAGGGATAGTAAATGAATGAATTACATCTAATGACCTAATTAAAATACGTATATTAAGATTTATTGGAATTACTATTCGATTATCTACATCTAATAATCGAAAAATAAATTTTTCTGACAAATCATTAATTATAAATGAATCAAAAATTAATTCCTTAAAATCTCTATATTCATAAGATCAATATCATTGATGACCTAAAACCTTAACTGATAAATACGGATTATAAACTTCATCAGTTAAATATAAAATTTTTAAAGAAGGAATAGCTAAAAATAATAAAAACAAAACTGGTACCAAAGTTCAAATAATTTCAATTAATTGACCTTCAAATATGAAACGATCTATAAATTTATTAAAAAATATAAAAAATAAAATATAAAAAATTAAAATAATAATTATTATAATAATAATTATTGAATGATCATGAAATCTAATTAAATTTTCTATAATAGAAGAATTACCATCTTGTAAAGTTAACAATTTTCAAACTGAAATAATAATTTAATTAATAAATATTAAAAATAATAAAATAATTATTTTATATTTTATATTAATTTAAATTACTTCTAATAATAAATAATAATTTATATATATAAATCTTAAATTTATTGCACTAATCTGCCATATTAGAAATTTATTAATTTAAATTTTATAAATCTTAGGAACTTCATAAAAAGAATGAAGACTAGGAGGAAAAGAAAATATTCATTCAATAGAATTATTTAAATTTTTAATAAAAATTACTATACGTTGAGATACTAATCTTTCTCAAACAATAAAAAAAAAATATATAGTTCTTAATATTGAAATTAATGAACCAAAAGAAGAAATAACATTTCAACATAAATAAGAATCAGGATAATCAGAATAACGGCGAGGTATACCTCTTAACCCTAAAAAATGTTGAGGAAAAAAAGTTAAATTTACTCCAATAAATATTAAAATAAACTGAACTTTTAATCACTTAAAATTTATAAATATTCCAAATAATACAGGATATCAATAAATAAAACTACCAAAAATAGCAAATACAGCTCCTATAGAAAGCACATAATGAAAATGAGCAACAACATAATATGTATCATGTAATACAATATCAATTGAAGAATTAGATAATATAATTCCTGTTAATCCCCCTAAAGTAAATAAAAAAATAAAACCTAATAATCATAAATTAGTAACTCTTAAATTAATTTTTATTCCATTTATAGAAGCTAATCATCTAAAAATTTTAATTCCTGTAGGTACAGCAATAATTATTGTAGCTGATGTAAAATAAGCTCGTGTATCGACATCTATACCAATAGTAAATATATGATGAGCTCAAACAATAAATCCTAATAATCCAATAGAAATCATAGCATAAATTATTCCTATTACTCCAAAAACTTCTTTTTTTATCCTTTCATTTCTAATTATATGAGATACTAAACCAAAACCAGGTAAAATTAAAATATAAACCTCAGGATGTCCAAAAAATCAAAATAAATGCTGATATAAAACTGGGTCACCTCCTCCTGTAGGATCAAAAAATGAAGTATTTAAATTTCGATCAAATAATAATATAGTAATTGCTCCAGCTAATACAGGTAAAGATAACAATAATAAAATTGCTGTTAATAATATTGCTCATGCAAATAAAGGAATTTTTTCAATTTTAAACAATTTTATATTTAAAATAGTAGAAATAAAATTAATTGATCCTATAATAGAAGAAATACCAGCAATATGTAAAGAAAAAATAGATAAATCTACTGATGGGCCTATATGAGAAAGATTAGAAGATAAAGGAGGATAAACAGTTCAACCTGTACCAGTTCCAGTACCTACAAACATTCTTGATATTAATAATATTAATCTTGGAGGTAATAACCAAAATCTTATATTATTTATTCGTGGAAAAGCTATATCAGGAATTCCTATAATTAAAGGAATTAAAAAATTTCCAAAACCCCCTATTATTACAGGTATGACAAAAAAAAAAATTATTACAAACGCATGAGCCGTAACAATTGAATTATAAATTTGATCATTACCAATTAAAGAACCAGGGTTCCCTAACTCCAACCGAATAATTAATCTCAATGATAATCCTAAAATTCCTGCTCACATACCAAAAATAAAATACAATATACCAATGATTTTATGATTAGTAGAAAATAATCAAATTTTCATTAAATTTATATAGTTTAAAAAAAACTTTATATTTTCAATATAAAAATAAATTATAAAATTTTATAAATTCATTTAAAAATTTATTAATTATCTTAATATCTTCAATATTAAATTTTAATTTTAAACTATTTAAATATTATAAAACAACAATTAAAATAAAAATTATATAAAATAAAATTATAAAAATAATATACAAATAATTAAAATTAACTTTAAATCTCAAAAAATTAATTAGATAAGAAATATAAGAATTAATTAAAACTTCATTTCAACCTTTGTCAAAAATAAATAAATATTTATTTATAAACTTTAAATTAAAATAAACAATTAAAAAATTTATATTATATAATAACCATATTTTTCCTATAAAAAATTTATAAAATCTATTTAATGAAAATTTTAAATTAAAAATATATAAAACAATTATTAACGAAATTAAACAAATAACAATAATTAAAATTTTTTCAAAAAATAGTAAATAAATTTCTTCAATATAATTAAAAATTAATCAATTAAAAATAAATCCCCTAAAAATTGAATTTAATAAAAGAATCAATATAGAAAAATTTATAATTTTTAAATCTACAATTTTAAAAATTGGAAAAAAATAAAAATTTTTATTTATTAAATAATAAAGTAAACGAAATCTATAAATTACAGTTATCATAGTTCTTAAAATAATAAAAATATATAAAATTAAATTAAATTTATTTATAAAAACTTTTTCTAAAATTATATCTTTAGAATAAAATCCAGACATAAATGGTAAACCACATAAAGAAAAATTAGACACTAATATTGTTAACAAAGTAAAAGGTATAAAATTTATTAAATTTCCCAAAAAACGAATATCTTGAACATTATTTATTATATGAATAATAACACCTGAACATATAAATATTATAGATTTGAATATTGCATGAATTAATAAATGAAAATATCTTAATAAAAAAAATTTTATTCCATAAATTACTATTATTAACCCTAATTGAGATAATGTAGAAAAAGCAATAATTTTTTTTAAATCATATTCAAAAATAGCAGATATTCCAGCCAATAATATAGTAATTATACCAAATATAATTAATATAATTATAATAAGTTCCCTTTTATATATTAAATAATTAAAACGAATTAATAAATAAACTCCAGCAGTTACCAAAGTTGAAGAATGAACTAAAGAAGATACAGGGGTAGGAGCTGCTATTGCAGCCGGAAGTCAAGAAGAAAAAGGAAATTGAGCTCTTTTAGTAAAAGCTGCTAATATTACACATAATAATAAATAAAATCTTCAACAATTTAAATTTATAAAATTTCATGAACCATAATGAAAAAATAACAAAATAGAAATTATAGTTATAATATCCCCAATTCGATTCATTAAAACAGTTAATATTCCTGAATTAAAACTAAAATAATTTTGATAAAAAATTACTAAACAATAAGAAACTAATCCTAATCCATCCCAACCTAAAATAATTCTTACCATATTAGGACTTAAAACTATTAAAATTATCGAAATAATAAATAAAAATACTAAATAAAAAAATCGAACCTTATTAATATCATGACTTATATACTCAATACAATAAAATATAATTATTGAAGAAATTATTAACACTAAAAATATAAATATTAATGAAATTCAATCCAAAAAAATAAATATATTTATACTAACACTATTTAATAATAATAAATTTCATTCCAAAAAAATATTAAACTTTATTAATAAAAATAATAAACTAATTAATATAAAAATTATTGATATAAAAAAAAATCATATTCCTCTTAAATAATAAAATAAAATATAAATATTTCTTATATTTATATTTAAAATATAATTTATTATATATATATATTTGATTCCACAAATCAAAATTTTATTTAAATTATTTAAATTTAGTTAAAAATTAAATCAAAAAATTTATTTTTAAAATTAATAAATTTAAAGGAATAAAATGTAATATTAATAAATAATAATATTTAACTTTAATATTAAAAATCTTCATTAAATAATAATTATAAACACCATGAAAAATATAAGAAAATAAATACAAATTATATGAAGCACTAAAAAATATACCTAATAATAATATAAAAATAATAAAATAATTTCAATCAAAAATAACATTAATAATTATAATTTCTCTTAATAAATTTAATGAAATAGGTGCCGCCATATTATTTACACAAAATAAAAATCAAAATAATATTAATGATGGTAAAAAATAAATCATTCCTTTATTAATTAATATATTTCGTCTTTTAGACCGCTCATAAATAAAATTTACTAATATAAATAATGCAGAAGAACATAATCCATGGCCTAATATTATTAGTACTCCTCCTTTAATTCCCCAACAAGTCTCAGATAATAATCCAATCAATATTATTCCTATATGAACTACCGAAGAATAAGCAACAATAATTTTTATATCATATTGACGTAAACAATGTATACTTAAAAAAATTATTCCCAATAATCCAACTATTATAAAAAAATCTATTAATTCATCTAAAATTAATAAATCTAAAATTCGAAAAATTCCATACCCCCCTAATTTTAATATAACAGCAGCCAAAATTATAGAACCTACAACAGGAGCTTGAACATGAGCTTTAGGTAACCAAATATGAATTAAAAATAAAGGTAATTTTACTAAAAATCCTATAAATATAAAAATAATTATTAAAAATATTCAATCATTATTTCTTAAAATTAAATTATTTAATAAAATAAATCTTATTAAATTAAACTCTTCAAAAATCATAATAATTACTAATATAAAAGGTAAAGAAAAAAATAAAGTATACATTAATATATATATACTAGCATTTAACCGCTCAAATTGATAGCCAAATCCAAAAATTAAAAAAAAAGTTGGAAGTAAACTAACTTCAAAAAATAAATAAAATATAAATAAATTTAATGTTATAAATCTTAATAATAAAAAAAATATTAATATAAAAATTATAAAATAAAAAATTTTATTTATATTTTTTATTAATAAAAATATTATTGAAATAATTAATAATGTTAATAATAATAATATAAAAGAAAAATAATCAAAACCAAAATTTATATAAATAAAAAATCAATTATTATTAATAGTTAAAAAAAATAAAAAAAATAAAATTAATAATAAAAAAATAAAAAAATAAATATTTAAAAATTTATTAATTAAAAATATAAAGATCATAAAAAAAATATATAAAAAAAACTTTATCATAAAATTAAATTTAAATACTTTATATTATCATTACCTTTAGAACGAATTAATAATAATAATAAAGTTAATCCTAATACCCTCTCACAAACTACAAAAATTAAATAAAATATAATAAATTCAAAATTTTTTCTAAATAAAATTATAAATATAAATATCATTAATAGTGATAATATAATAAACTCCAAAACCATTAATAATAATATAATATGATTATAAAAATAAGAATATATAAATAAACAAATTAAAAATATATATAAATATAAATAAAAATTTAAATAAATTAATTTATTAGCTTTTAATTTAAATTTAAAATATTAATTTTGTAAATTAAAAATATATAAAATTATATAAAGCTAACTTAAATAAAATATTTATCAAAAAAATAAAAAATTTTATATCATTAATCTCCAAAATTAATATTTTTAATTTAAAACTATTCTTTGTATACTATAAATTTTAATAATCAACATATAAATAAATTAAATTATTAATATTAATTAAATTTTAATATATATATATATATATAATATATATATATATAATATATATATAAAATTTAAATTTATTAAAATAAAAAGGTAGATCTAATTGTAAAAAATGATAAAATCAATAAATTTATTAATTCTTTTTATTATTAGATTTTCTTTAATTAATATCATAATTAATTCATTAATTTCAAATTATAAAATAATTCATCCTTTAATTATAGGCACAAATTTAATATTATTTAATATTTTTGTCTCTTTAAATATAAGAATATTTAATAATAATAATTGATTCTCTTATATTACATTTCTAATTATTGTAGGAGGAATAATAGTACTATTTTTATACTTCACCAGATTTATTATAAATATAAATACTTCCCTTAAACCAAATTTTTTAATAAATATAAATTTAAAAATAATAATAATTCTAATTATAATAAATTTTATATTAATATTTTTAAATAAATTTATAATTTGATATAATAAAAATAATGAAATTATTTCTATTAATTCAATAATAAATATAAATTTATTTAACAAAAATTATTATATTATGTATATATATATATATAATAAAAATATTATCTCTATTTTATCAATTTTATACTTATTACTATCTCTAACATTAATTGTAAAAATAATTATAATAAATAAATATACTTTACGAAAAATTAATTAATAACATGAAAAAATCAATTTTTAAAACTAATAATTTATTATCTATTATTAATTCATCATTAATTATTCTACCTACGCCTTTAAATATTTCTATTATATGAAATTTTGGGTCATTATTAGGATTATGTTTAATTATTCAAATTATCACAGGGTTATTTCTCTCCATACATTATTGCCCTAACATTGATTTCGCATTTAATAGAATTATTCATATTATACAAGATGTAAATTATGGGTGAATTATTCGATTAATCCACATAAATGGGGCATCAATATTTTTTATCTGTTTATTTATACATACAGGACGAGGGATATATTATAATTCATTTTCATTTTATAAAACATGAAGAATTGGAGTTATAATTCTTCTTTTCACTATAATAACGGCATTTTTAGGATATGTCTTACCATGAGGGCAAATATCATTTTGAGGGGCTACTGTAATTACTAATCTAGTCTCAGCAATTCCTTATATTGGAAATATAATTGTTACATGACTATGAGGTGGATTTTCAGTAAATAATGCCACATTAAATCGTTTTTATTCTTTTCACTTTATTACACCATTTATTATTTTATTTTTAGTATTAATTCACTTATTTTATTTACATGAAATAGGTTCATCAAACCCTATAGGTTTAAACAGAAACTTCTATAAAATTCCCTTTAATCCTTATTATTCTATTAAAGATATTCTAGGGTTTATCATATTATCTATGTTTCTTCTAATAATTTGTATAATTAATCCTTATTATTTATCAGATCCCGAAAATTATAATAAAGCAAATCCTATAATTACCCCTGTTCATATCCAGCCAGAATGATATTTTTTATTTGCTTACGCAATTTTACGAGCTATTCCTAATAAATTAGGAGGAGTAATTGCTTTAATAATATCAATCTTAATTTTATTAATTATACCATTAAATTTTAATTATAAAATAAAAAGATTTAAATTTTATTATATTAACCAAACAATATTTTGAATTTTTATTTCATTATTTATTATTCTCACATGAATCGGAACTCGACCAGTTGAAGACCCATATATTTTTATTGGACAAATTGCTTCAATTTTTTATTTTCTATATTTCTTTACATTTTCACTTATTTCTAAAAATATTGATAAATTAAATTATAACTTATAACTATTTAGCTATAAAAGCATTATGTTTTGAATACATAAAAAAGAAAAAATTTCTAATAGTTTTAAAATATTTTTATTGATAATATATAAATTAAATAATTTAATCTAAAAGGTAAAAATCTTATTCAAGTTAAATACATTAAATTATCATAACGAAACCGAGGGTAAGTCCCTCGAACCCAAATCACAAAAAATAATATAAATATATAAATTAAATAAAAATAAAATGATCAAAAATTACCCCCTAAAAAAAAAATAGAAAATATTATTATTATTAATATAATTATTCCATACTCAGCAATAAAAATTAATGCAAACCTACCTCTCATATATTCTGTATTAAATCCTGAAACTAATTCAGATTCTCCTTCTGAAAAATCAAAAGGAGTGCGGTTTAATTCAGCTAATAAAGAAACAAAAAATGTTAATATCAAAAAAAAATTTATAAATAATATTCATAATCTAAATTGAATATAAATTAAATTATAAAAATTTATTCTCTCTATTAAAATAATTAAAGAAAATATAATTAAAATTATTCTAACTTCATAAGAAATAGTTTGAGCGATTCTTCGTAAACCCCCTAACAATGAATAAATTGAATTTGACGATCAGCCTGAAATTATTAATGAATAAACCCCTAATCTTAAAATACATAAAAATATTAAAATATTTAAACTTAAATTTATTAAGTAAGAACAATAAGGTAATAAATTTCATAAAAATAATATTAATATTATTCTTATTATAGGTATTAGCATGTAAAATATATAGTTAGATTTAAAAATTAAAGATATTTCTTTTCTAAATAATTTAATAGCATCTCTAAAAGGTTGAAAAATACCAAAAATTCCAACTTTATTAGGACCTTTACGAATTTGAATATAACCTAAAACCTTACGTTCCAAAAGAGTTAAAAAAGCTACAGAAATTAAAATTATTACTATTATAATTAATCTATTAATAATAAAATTTAAAAATATAACAAAATATCATATTATTATTTTGAAAATATTTCATTATTTAAATTCTAAATTTAATGCACTAATCTGCCAAAATAATTTTATAAATAATTTAAATTAATTCAATAAAAATTATAATTATTAGTATTATAAAGTCCTTTCGTACAAATATAAATAAATTTAATAAAGATAGAATCCAACCTGGCTCACACCGGTTTAAACTCAAATCATGTAAGATTTTAAAAGTCGAACAGACTTAATAAATTTAATATCTTCATTAAAAATTTATCTTAATTCAACATCGAGGTCGCAAACATTTTTATCAATATGATCTCTCCAAAAATATAACGCTGTTATCCCTAAGGTAATTTAATTTAATTTTTCTAATAAAAGTTTTTTAAATTCATTTATTTATGTTTAAAAAATAAAAAATTTAAATAAATTTTTTTATAACCCCAATAAAATAAAATAAAATAATAATTTAATATTAATTAAATTTAAAATTAATTTAATTTTATAAAATTCTATAGGGTCTTCTCGTCTTTTATATATATTTAAGATTTTTAACTTAAAAATAAAATTTAATTTAATTTAATTTATAAAGTATATATTTTGTAAATTCATTCATTCCAGACTTCAATAAAAAGCCAAATGATTATGCTACCTTTGTACAGTCAAAATACTGCAGCTATTTAATAATAAATCATTGAGCAGAAAATATTTAAAATTATATTCTTTAAACTATGTTTTTAATAAACAGTCAAATAAATAATTATTGCCGAATTCATTAATTAAATCAATATAAATATTTAACTATAAATAAATAAAATTTTTACTAATTTAATCATTATTATTAATAAAATTTTATTAACTAAAATAATTTTATAAAAAATTAAATAAAAAAATAATTAAATTTAATAATTATTAATTATTAAAAACTATAAATTTATAAAAATTATTAATTTTAAAAAAAAAAAAATTTTTTTTTTATATTAATATTAATTCTAAGTTTATCCCTAAAATTATTTAATAAAATTAATTTTAAAATTTAGTAAATTAAATATTAAAATAAAATTATTATAAATTAAATTTATTTATAAAATAACTAGATATCAAAAATTTCGAAAACATTTAATTTCTAAGATATAATTAAAAAAATTAATTAAATAATTTATTTTATTATATATTAAATCTATTTTTTTCGAGAAATAAAAAATAATTTATTAATTTTAAATAACCCTGATACAAAAGGTAAATTCATAAAAATATAAATTATTTATTTTAATAATTTTCTTTTACAATACTAAAATAAATAATAATAATTTTTTCTAATAATAAAAATAATTAATAATAATAATAATTTAATTTATATAAATAAAATTTAAATCAATAATTAAAAATAAACAAATCTAAGAATAATATAAATAAATTTTATATAACTTTTATTAGCAAAATAAATATTAGAAAATTAACTATATTCCCATTAAAATTAATCTAAATACACTTTCCAGTACATTTACTTTGTTACGACTTATTTTATTATAATAAAAGCGACGGGCAATTTGTACATATTTTAAAACTATATTCAAAAAAAAAAATTTTTTTTTTTACTATTAAATCCAATTTTATTAATAATAACAATTATCAAATCCAAATAAAATAAAAATTATAGTAACTCATTTATTCAAAATTATAAATTACATATTGATCTGAAATTAATTTTAATAAAAATTAATAAATATATCTTTATAAAATATTTTTATTACAAACATACATAAATATATTAAAATTATGTTTATTTTATCGTGGATTATCAAATTATATAAACAAGTTCCCCTAAATAGATTAAAACACCGCCATTATTTTTAATTTTTTAAAAAAAAATATAATCATTTATAATAAACTAAATTAATTAAAATAATAGGGTATCTAATCCTAGTCTAAACTTTAACTTTTTAAAATTAAATTAATTTAAAAATCAAAAATAATAAATAAAATTTTTATTTTATCATAAAATAAAATTTTTTAATTTTAATATTTAGAATAATTTATATTAATTAAATTATAATTATATTAATTTTTATTATTTTGTATAACCGCAAATGCTGGCACAAAATTATTTTATAATATAATATTATCTAACATTTAAATTATTAAAAATTATTAATTTTATACATTAAATTTTATTAAAAGTTTATTTAAAAACTTAAAAATAAAAAATTTTATATATATAAACATATTAAAATTAATTGTAAACCAAATTAAAATTTAAAATAAAATTTAATAAAATTTATTATCTTTTTTTTGTAAAAAAAAAATTTTATTTAAACTAAAATTTTAAAAGAAATTAAATAAATATTTTTAGATTATGAATCTAACGACTTACAATTTAGTCTACCCTTTTAATAAACAAATAAATTATATATATATATAAGTGTAATAAAAGCACAAAAATTTTTGAAATTTTTAGAAATGATAAAAATCATTATATATAAATTTATTTATATATATATATATAATTATATTTATTAATTAAATATTTATATATTATATAAATATTTTATTATAATTAAATGATTATATAAAATATTTAATTTCTTTAATTATTAAATAATTATTGATGGTTAAAAAATTTATAATAATATTATTAAATAAATAATTATTATCAAATTAAATTTTAATAATAGTTATTCTTCTTTAAAAAAATAATTAATTAATAATATATTTATTAAATTTTAAATATAAAATATTTAAATATATGTGTGTTCTTATATAAATAAATATATTATTAATTAATAAATTAAATATATATATATCTTACATTTAACGACTAATTTTAAAAGTACAAAAAAAATTTTTTTAATTTAGTTAATTTAATGTTTATGTAAAAAATTTAATAAATAAGATATTACTGATTTGTATAAAATTGTTTTCATAATTTTTCTAAAATTATAGTACAAGACTTTAAATCGTTAAAATTAAATTAATTTTACTCAAATTCTCTTCATCAAGCAAAATAAAAGTTTAACTTTATTCAATATGTAGGCAAAAAAATCTTTTTCACAAAATATAATTTATGTAAAAAATTTAATAAATAAGATATTACTGATTTGTATAAAATTGTTTTCATAATTTTTCTAAAATTATAGTACAAGACTTTAAATCGTTAAAATTAAATTAATT